GAAGTTTTCTTATATATAGTCCTACACCTAACTGTATTAGTCACGCCCTTTCTGCAATTCAATTAGAGGTTAAATGAACCATAACTATGTAACCCTATTCCTAATAGATTAACCCCAAAATAGCATATCCAAATTATTAGAAACCCCATAGAAGCCACAATTGCCGAATTTTCACCTTGTAAATTTCCCTTTGTTCGCGTATGTAAATAAATCGCAAATATGGTCCAAGTAATAAATGCCCAAGTTTCTTTTGGGTCCCAATTCCAATATGATCCCCATGCCTCATTAGCCCATACTGCTCCCGAAAGAATACCTATGGTTAAAAAGATAAAACCTAGACTAATAACACGATAACCCCAATCATCCAATTGTTGAATCAATCGATACTTGTAATAATTCCTATGAGAAAGAAATGAAGTATTTTTTACAATATTGTTTATTTTATTTGTGTATTTGGTCTCATTAAAGTAAACTAACTCATTTAATTTTAATAAATGGTTGCTTTTATGAAGAATACTTATGTCTTTTCGAAATGTAATGACTAAAAGAGCTATTGATAATAATGATCCACATAAAAGAGCTGCATAGCCCAATACCATCATGCTTACATGCATCATCAACCATTGGGATTGTAAAGCAGGTACTAATATTGCGGATTGATGCATTTCAGTTAAAAGACCCGAAGTAGCAAAGCCTTGGGTAAAAATAGCACTTGGCGCGGTTATTGCGCTTAAATTATTTTTATGTTTTTGAAAATACGGAAGCATATTAATACTGGATAAACTCCACGAAAGAAAAATTAATGATTCATATAAATCACTTAATGGAAAATGTCGCGAATAAATCCACCGCGTGATTAATAATCCGGTTATACAGAAAAAGCTCGCTATCATGCCCTTTTCGGATGAATCATCTAGTCCTCCGATTTCATCCACTAATAAGGTTATAAAATATAGTGTAATTAAAATTGAAATAATAGAAAAGGATATATGAGTTAATATATGTTCGAAAGTCGAAAAAATCATATTATATATATTTTTTTAAGGGGGGAGTACCTTAATTATAATTACGGAATGCAGGGCGTTTAATTTCTGGAATTACTTAATAGGACTTAGTCTATCTCTTTTATTTTAGAAGTTTTAGAAGATAGATCCTATGCCGCCACTCGGACTCGAACCGAGATGCTCTAGCACTGCTTCCTAAGAGCAGCGTGTCTACCGATTTCACCATAGCGGCTTGCTCAAAATTATAATAACCTATTCATACTCAATCGTCGAGATTGAAGTAGTCAATTCATATTTAGGAACGATTAAAATTTAAAATTTAGGAATACAACGTCATTTAAATATGTGTTCACTAATAGAGTATATTTATCTGATTTTATAATGTCAGTTATATTTAACTTAATAAAATAATAAGCTTACGCATAGTTTATCCTCTGTGGGAATAAGACTTTTTTGTTCTATCCCTAGATCCTAGATAGTTCTAGGGATAGAACAAAAAAGTCATTCAGTTCTTATTCCGATTATTCCAATGTTTGATTATTTATTTGTCGGCACAAAAAAACTTTTAGAATTCCCGGTCGAAAGAGATTTCGATAATGAAAAAGCTTTTAACGCTGCCCAATATCCCTTCTTTTTCCAAGAATTTTTACGAATCCGCTTTTTTGACATAGAAGTACGTTTTTTTGGAACTGCCATTCAAAAATCAAGAGATTACTCATTGTTATAGTTGGATGTGAAAGACATCTATCTAGTATTAATATAATATTAAATATTCAATAAAAACAAATCTTTATTTACTATTGATTATCCATCTAGTTCTTTATTTAGATAATACTACTTTGCTATAAAAAAGGCGAAAAAATATTATATGTCATTAATTTTTTTTTACATTTATATTACATATAATTAATAAATTATAACTTTTCGGACAAAAAAAACTAATTCATACTATACTAATGGATTTCTTTATATCCTCATAGTAAAAGCTCTATAGCTATAGTATCCAACGTACTATAGAAATAAAAAGAAATAAAATTGGTTAAAGTTAAAAAAGCTTTTTTTTTTCTGGATCTCCCGAAATAGCTTTAAATATAGAACCATATTACTTAATAAATAATAAATAACTATTCACTTTGCACTAGTAAGGGTGATATCATTTAATCAATTGTAACTTCTTGATTTGAACGATTTGGTAAAGAAAAAGAATAAGACTACTTAAGAAGATTAAATTTTGGTCTTGCATCTCTAATCTATATATATATATTTTTACTTTTTTTGTTGCGAAAGAGAGAAGATCCGGTGAATCGGAAAGAATTAATTTAAAATGAAAAAGGTTTTTCTTATGGAACATACATATCCATATGCATGGATCATACCTTTCGTTCCACTTACAGTTCCTGTCTTAATCGGAGTCGGGCTTCTCTTTTTTCCGACGGCAACAAAAAATCTTCGTCGCATGTGGGCTTTTCCTAGTGTTTTATTATTAAGTATAGTTATGATTTGTTCTGCAGATCTGGCTATTCAGCAAATAAATAGCAATTTCATATATCAATATGTATGGTCTTGGACTATTAATAATGATTTTTCTTTAGAGTTCGGCCACTTGATCGACCCACTTACTTCTATTATGTTAATATTAATTACTACTGTTGGAATTCTGGTTTTGATTTATAGTGATAATTATATGTCTCATGATCAAGGATATTTAAGATTTTTTGCTTATATGAGTTTTTTCAATACTTCCATGCTGGGATTAGTTACGAGTTCAAATTTGATACAAATTTATATTTTTTGGGAATTAGTTGGAATGTGCTCATATCTATTAATAGGTTTTTGGTTCACACGACCTATTGCTGCAAATGCTTGTCAAAAAGCTTTTGTAACTAATCGTATAGGAGATTTTGGTTTATTTTTAGGAATCTTAGGTCTGTATTGGATAACAGGTAGTTTTGAATTTCAGGATTTGTTCGAAATATTCAATAACTTAAGTTATAATAATGATAATGCGTTTACTTTTTTAGTTTATAATTTATGCGTTTTTCTAGTATTTTCCGGTGCAATTGCTAAATCGGCACAATTCCCCCTTCATGTATGGTTACCTGATGCCATGGAAGGGCCTACCCCTATTTCGGCTCTGATTCATGCTGCTACGATGGTAGCAGCGGGCATTTTTCTTGTCGCTCGTCTTCTTCCTCTTTTCATAGGAATACCCTACATAATGAATTTTATATCTTTAATAAGTATAATAACAGTACTATTAGGAGCTACTTTGGCTCTTGCTCAAAAAGATATTAAGAGAAGTTTAGCCTATTCTACAATGTCTCAATTGGGTTATATGATGTTAGCTTTAGGTATGGGGTCATATCGAGCTGCTTTATTTCATTTGATTACTCATGCTTACTCTAAAGCATTATTGTTTTTAGGATCTGGATCAATTATTCATTCAATGGAAGCTATTGTTGGATATTCTCCAGATAAAAGTCAGAATATGGTTCTTATGGGCGGTTTAACAAAACATGTCCCAATTACAAAAACAGCTTTTTTATTAGGTACACTTTCTCTTTGTGGTATTCCCCCACTTGCTTGTTTTTGGTCCAAAGATGAAATTCTTAATGATACTTGGTTGTATTCACCACTTTTCGGAATAATAGCTTGTTCCACAGCCGGGTTAACTGCATTTTATATGTTTCGAATTTATTTACTTACTTTTGAAGGGCATTTAAATACTAATTTTCAAAATTACAGTGGAAAACAAATGGGAATGAGTCCGTTTTATTCAGTATCTCTATGGGGAAAAGAAAGCTTAAAAAAAAAATATATATATATAAGTTTATTAACTTTATTAATAATGAATAATAATGAGAAGGCTTCTTTTTTTTCTAAGACGGCATACCAAAACCAAATTTATAATATGGTAAAAAACATCAACCAACCCTTTATTATTCATTTAAAAACTTGTAAAAAAAAAAGTTTTTTATATCCCCATGAATCAAATAATACTATGTTATTCTCTTTGCTTGTATTGGTTCTATTTACCTTGTTCGTGGGATCCCTGGCACTTCCTTTGAATCAAGAAGGAATGGGTTTGGATATATTATCAAAATGGTTAACTCCGTCTATAAATCTTTTACATAAAAATTTGACTGATTCGGTGGATTGGTATGAATTTTTTGCAAATGCTATTTTTTCAGTCAGTCTAGCATGTTTTGGAATATTTATAGCATCCCTTTTATATAAGCCCCTTTATTCATCTTTACAAAATTTTAATTTTAAAAATGCATTTTTAAAAAAGGGTCAGACGCTCTTTTGGGGAGACAAACTAATAAATATAATATATAGTTGGTCATATAATCGTGGTTACATAGATGCTTTTTATGCAACATCTTTTACTAAGGGTCTAAGAGGATTAGCTGAATTAACTCATTTTTTTGATAGACGAGTAATTGATGGAATTACGAATGGCGTTGGTATTACGAGTTTCTTTGTAGGAGAGGGCATAAAATATATAGGAGGAGGGCGTATCTCTTATTATCTTTTCTTCTATTTATCTTTTGTCTCAATATTTCTTTATCTTATTTATCTTTTGTATTTGTATCAATAAGAGAAGTGATTTTCCATTGTATTTGTGTACAAAGTCATTTTTCTTTGTATCATTTCCAAAAAAGTTGACAAACTGGATGGATACGTAAAAGATATTCTTTGGTTGCCATCACTTCGACATGTGTAAAAAATAGATTGTGACGTTTCATTTCTTATAGCTTTTTCAAATTGATCATTTTTTATATACCGCAATGGACGATTCCATCGCTTATAGTCGAAAAGACGGGTCACAAGAGGTTTTTCAAACCAGAAGAAAATTGCTTCTTTTTCTTTGTTTTTTAGTATTTCTAACTTCGCATTTTCTTGATTCCCATCCAGATCAGAAGTTTCAGAAACTGGGCTATTGTTATAGCATGTCTCCTTAAAGTCAAAGTGGAATTCATCCTTTGTTTTTTC